GCTATGTATGATACTATGCAATTTGTACAACCAGATGTACATACAATATGCATGGGATTAGCCGCTTCAATGGGGTCTTTCGTCCTGGTCGGAGGAGAAATTACCAAACGTCTAGCATTCCCTCACGCTTGGCGCCAATGAGTTTTTTATTTGAGAGAAAAAAGAAGACTATGCCTTCGCCAGATAAAATATGAATAATAAAGTAATAATAGCATGGCACTTCGAGTTCGATATCAGCAAACCATCATTGTTCTTTTATAACATGAGATTCCGTATCGAGAGAGTAGTATGAGACAAAAGGAATTTCTGATTTGATTTTATCTATCAGGGTTCGATTTCAGCGTCACAAACTTTTTTGTTTTCACATCACACATCAGAGGGCTCTTTCCAATATTTCTGTTACGAAAGAGTATTAAAATGAAAAAACATACACAAGATTATCCTTTCCCTATTTGATCGGATCAAAAAGAAACTTTGGGATTGCTGAATTACAGACGAGATAAATATAGAAAGCAACGGAACCATCATAGTATTTTTTAACTCTTCCGAAAGAAAGGGTGGTAAATGGATTATTTACCGATCTGGGTTTGATAGATCCTCCACTTTAGGTAAAAGTAGATTCCATTCTAGAGCCGTATGCAATGCGCAAAAAATGCCTGTACGGTTCTTCAATTCGATTTTTTCTTGTCTCTTTCGATCATTGAGATAGAGGAAGCATTCATTATGTTATATCATCAGGGTAATGATCCACCAACCTGCTAGCTCTTTTTACGAGGCACAAACAGGAGAATTTGTCCTGGAAGCGGAAGAACTGCTGAAACTTCGCGAAACCCTCACAAGGGTTTATGTACAAAGAACGGGCAATCCGTTGTGGGTTGTATCCGAAGACATGGAAAGGGACGTTTTTATGTCAGCAACAGAAGCCCAAGCTCATGGAATTGTTGATCTTGTAGCGGTCGAAAATACCGGGGACTTCACGTAAATCTGTGATTCCATTCCATTTCGAACCATAATTGACTGAGCTATGTTATTTCCTATTTTATTTTCTTACCGAGGTTAAAAGTGGTAGTGGTAAAATATTCAATGAAACGAGAGGAATTTAGAATCATCCGGTTAGGATTGATCTAAACCAGCCCATTCTGTATACGATCCAGCATGCCAACTATTAAACAACTTATTAGAAATACAAGACAGCCAATCAGAAATGTCACAAAATCCCCCGCCCTTCGGGGATGTCCTCAGCGTCGAGGAACATGTACTAGGGTGTATGTGCGACTCGTTCAGATCATGAACTGGAACAAAAGAAGGAGACTTTTTTGACAGTATCAATGATCAGTACCAATGAATAGGAATGGAAAAACCCCATATCACTATCGAAAAAAGGACCTCTATTGTGTATGAAATTTATGGTTTTCTTTGGTATAAATCCAATCATCTCAACTAGAGATGAGAAGCAACTCCCCATTGGTAGCAAATGGTTATCCATTAAGCGGGGGAATGGAATGGTATTTTAGAAGCAGAGAGATTATGCTCCCATTCTTGCAAAAACGGACTAACAGGGTCAGCTACCTAACCAACCTTCATAATGAAATGCCGTTACTGTATGGGTGGATCTAGTTGTGAAAAGACCTATTACTGGATAATTCATGGGTAGAGCCAAAGAGTGTGAACTGTACAAGTTACTAAATAGGTAAGAGGCTCCGGTGTATAGAAAGGACCTCACCGTTTAAACAGTAACCATAGAAACGATGGAACCCACAATTTATCGTTTTTTATTTACTTTTTTTGATACCAAGTATCAATAAAATTTATTATTTCGAGATGAAATGAAATGCCTCAAAAAAATCGTGGTTGGGAAGGTCATAGTAGCAAAAGCCATTGGAATTTTTATTTTATACATCGGAAGAATCAGTTTTGTTATTAATAGACTAGGGGAGAAAAGAATGACTGAAAGAAAAGAAATCAATTAGTTATTCATCAAAGTTTCATTTGATTCAATGACCAGAATTAAACGAGGATATATAGCTCGGAGACGTAGAACAAAAATTCGTTTATTTGCATCAACCTTTCGAGGGGCGCATTCAAGACTTACTCGAACTATGACTCAACAGAAAATGAGAGCTTTAGTTTCGGCTCATCGGGATAGGGGCAGGCAAAAGAGAGATTTTCGTCGTTTGTGGATCACTCGTATAAATGCAGTAATTCGTGAGAATAGGATATCCTATAGTTATAGTCGATTAATACATGATCTGCACAAGGGGCAGTTACTTCTTAATCGTAAAATACTTGCACAAATAGCTATATCAAATAGGAATTGTCTTTACATGATTTCCAACGAGATCATTAAATAAGGGGATTGTAAGGAATCCACCAGAATGATCTAAATGGAGTTCCCCGGAGAATGAACTCCGGGAGGGTAGGGTATAAATTACTATAATAAAGTAGTAAAAAGAAACTAACACGTTTCCATAATAATAATTAAGGACTTTCTCTTTTTATTCCCCAATTCTTTTTTTCTTATGACATGACAATACAATCTAGATTCTATAATTTTTGAACAAAATACCAACCAGAGTTGGGGTTCGGGTTGGAATTTTTATTCAATTGAGGCATGGGCCTATTTATTTCTGGTTCTAGGACCGGTAGTTCTAGGAGTCGACTCGGTTCTCTCAAATTGTTTCTCATTATTAAGAAAAGGTAACGAAGATAAAATACGGGCTTGTTTTATAGCAATAGTAATTAATCGTTGTTGTTTCAAGGTTAATCTATTCACTCGTCTAGATAATATTTTTCCTTGTTCACTAATAAATCGACTAATTAAGCTCATGTTTCTATAATCAATTCGATCCCCCGATCCAATTGGGGGCAAACGCCTACGAAAAGATCGCTTGGATTTAAGAAAGGGTCGCTTGGATTTTTCCATTGTTTATTCCTTATCCCGAAAATACTATTTCTGAATTCAAATTCATTTTTGATCCGACTGAAATAGGATTTGATTTGTTTCTATATATTATATGTAATTTATTCTTGTTACTTCGAAGGGTAGCACACACACCCTCTACCTCGGGTTCGGTCTATTTCTTTATCTCCCCATGAGTTGTATGTTTGCAACAATAGGGACAGAATTTTCTCAATTCCAATCGACTAGGCGTATTGTGTCGATTCTTTTGAGTAATATATCTGGAAACGCCCGACGATTCCTTATTAACACGGTTTCGTATACAACTGGTACATTCCAAAATAACTCTTACTCTAACATCTTTACCCTTTGCCATGAACCTCCCTTGAATTTTGGATTTACCCAACTCTTTGATTTTCGACCCGAAATCAAATTTCAAAAAATTTTGTTGTAATCAATAGAGTAATAAAAAGAATAAGTAATACAACAATTTATAACTATCAATTATTTTTTATCCTAGTACATATAGTATTTCATTTAAATATCTTGTATGATTTATTTAGTTTCCCTAGATCCCATTTATTTCTATTTTCTTAGGCCCTTTGAGTCTAACCCAAGTTTCACTGAGATTGAATCCACTTTTGTTTTTTCCTTTTATGTCCTTCTATATTTTGAAAATAGGAAAAAAGAATAAAACAAAGAGAGGAAGAAGGATTAGTCACAGATAATTTATTATCTCACTAATCTTCTTCATCCCTTCCCATGTCAATAACTAGAATGAAAAAAACGGGAATGTCAACGCATCTGGGAATAAATGATTAATCTCTATCAATAGACCTGCTAAAGACCCGAACCATAGAGTACTTAGCACAGGTGCCACAGAGAGATATGTTTTTATATCTCGCATTGCAAAGTCTCCTTCTTTATTGTAATACATATATGATCAGATGTATATGTAGTTAAGGATCACTTGTATTAGTACGTGAAATCCCTAACAAAAATGGATATATACAACGACCCGGTAGATAAGATTTCCCTTTCCTTAAAACAGAAAAAGACGCCCTCTTCTTCCTGAGTATTACCGACAAATATTCATTTCTCTATCCGACGGATTTCATATGTAAATAATTCTTTTATTATATGTTATATGAGACCAAAAAGAACAAATTGCAAGCGAAATTTTTTATTATAGGGGAGAAATAATGATGTGGAAAACAAGACAGGGATTCTCTACAATGACACTGTATACCAATTTAAAGGGATGTAGCGCAGCTTGGTAGCGCGTTTGTTTTGGGTACAAAATGTCACGGGTTCAAATCCTGTCATCCCTACCTATTACTTTTCCCGCGGACAGTAATTGAGATCGATCCTAATTGTACATACATTATGATACTATAGACATGCAAAGTTTATTGGGCCTACAAAGATAATACTTTTTTATGGTCTTATCTATTGTTAAAAAAGGCGCTCTTAGTTCAGTTCGGTAGAACGTGGGTCTCCAAAACCCGATGTCGTAGGTTCAAATCCTACAGAGCGTGATTCTGTTTTCGAATTACAATTAAATAACTCCACCAACTTAAAAAGAAACCTTAATTTGACCTCCTGTGAATTAAAAAAAAGGAGGAGGTCAATCAAAAACGAGATGTTACTTAATCAAAGGTCTAACTGATCACCGCGTCTGTATTGTAAATATGCAGTTACGAATAATCCAGCCAAAGTAATAGGAATTAGACCTAACACGATTCCAAATAGTAAAACTTCAATCATTTCGGTTTGTTTGAAAGGGGAAAAAGAGAGGTAATATCTATTCTTAAATATAAATCCGAATAGATAAATGAATCTGAATGATCAAGAATTGACAATTGACACGGGAAGTCACTATAGAATACCTAGAACTATAATATCACAGAAAAAGTTTTTTCTTAATTGTTCATTCAATTCATTTCAAATAAGTCGTATCTTGCTCAGACCAATAAAAAGAGCGGGAGTTATAGTTGAAGCCGCCAGTAGAAAACCGAAATAACTAGTTAGAGTAGGCATAAAGGAGCTAAATAAGATACGTTCTTTTTATACATATGGTGATAAAACATTTACCTAAGTT